AGATGGATCGTTTTCTCCTTCAATAACAAGTATAAGTAAATAAATTACTTTAAATTAGTAAGGTAAATTATAAGGAAAAAATGTATATTAAGAAGTGGATCTCATCTCTTATTCAAATCATTCAAAAAAGCTTTCTTGCCATAGAAATATAAAAGATATATGGAAATAAAGTGCGTCCAATAGGATTTGAACCTATACCAAAGGTTTAGAAGACCTCTGTCCTATCCATTAGACAATGGACGCTTTTGATTTCAAATTTTTTTGACCCTTTCTTATTCGTAAAAAAAGCATATATGAAAAACTTAAGGGAATTGCGTATTTACTTCAATACTGCAATTGCATTAATTATATTTTTTTCTAATAGTTTTTCATTTTTGAAATTTGATTGATTTTTTTTTTAATATAGAGATTACTATAAATATTGGCTAGAGCTAACAGATAAAGTAAGTACAAGCGGGTAGCGGGAATCGAACCCGCATCGTTAGCTTGGAAGGCTAGGGGTTATAGTCGACGTTGATTCATCATTCTTAACGTCTCTAATTCAAAACCGAACATGAAACTTTGGTTGCATTCGGCTCCTTTATGGAAGATAAATAAATTACCAAATGTAAGATAAGATATGAACGAAATTAAAAAAATTCGACCCATAACATCTATGTCAGCTTTTCTGTCTAAATGTATTCAATTCAAAATAACCGACCTGCTTTCTAGACGATCCTTATAGAAAAGAAGGGTCCTCTAAGACTCTTTCTATTTACTTCGTTCTCTATTTCTATTTAATGGAATCCTTAGGAAAAGCTTTTTGTTTCCATCGAGCTAAAAGATTTGATTTGTCGATGTCTTTAGTAAACCAAAGACATTGTTTAATAGCTATTTTGCTTCACTTTTCCCTATACAATACAAAAAAATTGAAGATTTAGTTACGATTAGAAAAAAATTTTCTATTTTTATCCATGGATTCCTTACTCATATTTATTCAATTGGAAGTATTGATCCAATAAAAAAAATTATGTTTCGTAATTTCATAATCCAATTTTTGAAATTTATAATTGACTCTTGGATACAAATCACGAGAATATATATTCTTCCTCCACTTTTTAATTGAGAGGTAAAGGAGAAAATCCTTTTTACGAGATAAAGTTTTTGATCGGAATGGGAGAGTAACCAACCCGAGGGACCCCTTAACCATTAAGGGATTAATAGAACGAATCACACTTTTACCACTAAACTATACCCGCTACAATACTATTATTGTGTATAAATCGACTTTTTGTCGAACAATAAATTTGTTTGTAATCAAAAGATAGGATCAAAAAGGAATCGTGAAAATTAGAGTGTAAACGAGAGGGCGTAATGATATTTCATTTTGCTTAGAGATTTTTGTCGGATATGACTTGACAAAACTATTTAAGTCGTAACATAAAAATGAAGTAAAAAAGAATTTACAGTTCCTCTGTTTTCGTATCTTACTTTAATAGATATTTTTTTACTTAGTAAAATACTATAAAAAAAGCCAATAAATTAAGATAGCAAATGACATTTGGATTATATAGCAAAGGAATCAAAAAAGTTCCTCTTATGATTGTTTCAATATAAATAATAAGTTTTTGTGTTTTCAAATTAAAGAAAAATTTTTTGAATTTGATATTCATTGGAACAAAAGAGGCCCGGCCCAGCTAGGTACTGGCCAGGCCAAGCCGGGGAAAGAAAAGGTTTCTTTGGACAAAATCAAAAAGTACTTTTTGCTTTATTTTCTTTATTATTATTTTTTTATAGAGATAAACAAAAAAAAAGTCTTTTTTCAAGCCCTATTTTGACTTATTTAACATAGTAATTGTCCTTTCCTTTGTCAATTGGGGAGAGATGGCTGAGTGGACTAAAGCGTCGGATTGCTAATCCGTTGTACGATTTTTTCGTACCGAGGGTTCGAATCCCTCTCTTTCCGTTTTCATTGATAACTTTTTATTTCCCCTTTTTAAGTTATTTTAATAGTTAAAAATGGGAAAGAGCTAAAATTCTACTAACGAACATTGAAAAATCGAGCAAGAAAAACAAACAAACCTTATTTCTTTTTTATTCTTCACGTCCAGGATTACGTCCCGGATCATTAGATAGGAATCCGAAGATGAATAAAGAGACAAAGAATATCACTACTGTGTAAACAAATAGTTTTAGAGTAAGCATTACATAATCTCCAAGAGTATTTTTTAGGAAAAAAAAGAGAGTAGATTCTCCATGCGTATATTTGTATTTTAGCTTACGTACCCTACTATATTTTCGTATAGTTTATATATATTCTTTTTTTTAATTGCCACCAAATAAACTCAAGTTTTTTTGAGGCTCTAAAAATAAAAAAAAAAATCATTTATATTTAATAAAAGGGAGATTTTAAAATTACGAAAAATTTTCTTTTATACCCACAATTATCCATTTTGGAAGACTCCAAAGGGTCTTCCAATGGAAAAAGGTCAGAATAATGAAGTCAAATATCGTGTTCTGAACTTATCACAGCTATACCAGAATTTCTCTATTTGAATCGAGGGCTTATACTATAAGATTTACCTTATCTTTTCGATTGTGATAATTTTTTTCCAATAAACTATAAATTTGTCGAGGGCGATATTAAATACTATTCAATTAAAAATATCAGCGAAAACTTACAGCGGCTTGCCAAACAAAAGCTAAGAGAAAAAAGAGAAGAGGTATTACTGGCATAACATCTACGACTGGATTTAAAAAAGCGTAGGCTTCGGGCAATTTGGCGACGAAAAAACTACTTGAAAAAAGGGTAGAATTAAGACAGATACAGATAAAACTTAATATATTAAGCATAACAAACATTTTGTTCTTGAGGGTAATTATATTTTTTTTGATTGAGTTATTAATAAGTTGCATTATTTATAGAAGGGTAAAGGAAAAAAAATAAAGTAGATAGACCAAAAAACCTTCTTTGATTTGAACTTGCCCAATCAAAAATTCTTCAACTTCAATTCTAAAATAAAAAGTGAATAGAATAAATCATACTTTCATATAATATCTTAATTGAATTAGATGTAATGATCAATAAATTCATTAGTTTAATTCTATATTTACACATAGAAAAATTATATCAAAAATAGAATTTATTTGATAGATGTTTAGACTCAAGTTGACGAACAACCAGTACCAATCTTAGTCTTTATTAGTGTCAAAACTAAATGGGGCGTGGCCAAGTGGTAAGGCAACGGGTTTTGGTCCCGGTATTCGGAGGTTCGAATCCTTCCGTCCCAGAGTATATCTGTATACACACCCAACATATTGTAATATTAGTCCAGGCTTTCTACATATATATCATATCATATAATATATATGGCATATAATAGATAGATTTATTTTCTATCAAAAGAAATCAGAATAACGTTTACTGTTTTGAACGATCTTCGGTTTCTGTTTAATAGTATAATATTGAAAAAACAAAAAAATTCTTATTCTTCTTTTTAATGAGTCTTCTATGAATCATATTTTTTTCACAAATTTAATCGAGTTCAAATAACACGCAGATGAAATAGAATCTAATTGTGATCTATCTCTTAAATTGAGGATTTCTTATGAGTTCTTAGTATTCGAAGAAGGAAATGTGAAATTGGTGAATTTATCTTATAACTATCAAGTTATTTTAAGATGCGGATTCAAAACAAAAATGACTTCTTTAGAATTTTAGTAGTGTTATATTTAATTAAAAAAAAATATATATATATTTTCTTTAGTTTATTTTCATTTTATTATCTATTTATAAGATATAAGATTATATATGTATATATATATATATATATTTGATATAATTGGAGAAATATTAATAGTAATAGATATCTGGGGTTAAATTTGAGTTTTCTGCGACTTCTTAATAAACTCTATATAAATAATAAATAAAGTCAAATATAGATTACTGGGTACCGCCCAAACCAATGACTATTCATTGATTCCATAATGGAATTAATTGCATACTGGTTCCAAACTAAAGGAATGTTATGGTAAAACTTCGTTTAAAACGATGTGGTAGAAAGCAACGTGCGACTTGAAGGACACGATCCAATGTGGATTCTTATACCCACCCTTTTTTTATATTATAGAACACTGAAAGCGCTTTTGGCTCGACATCATTTGGTCTGTTCCACTATAGCTCTCATTTGGTTTTTTTGGGGAGGGGGGGGGTGATGTAAACTGTATCGTACAAGATGGAGCTCGAGCAGAACGTATTGATTCGTTTATCAGAGGCAAGAATCTAGGGTTAGTATCAATTAATAAATTGGGACAACTTTGTTAAGTATATTTTCGATATGGAAATCTAAAGGCTACAATTCAAGCAAGTCTTAAATTCAAATTTGTTGGAATTTGTAAAAACCTTTTGCTCAAATCAAAAGTGTATTACACAGGAATCAACCATTAGTATGATTCGGTGATATAAGGAAATCACAAAAAAAGGTATGTTGCTGCCATTTTGATTGAAACGATTAAAGATCACCGAAGTAATGTCTAAACCTAATGATTCAAGGTAAAGAAAGATAAAGGATCTTAGAACAAGGAAAAACCATTTTCAATTGTCTCAACAACAAGAACTAGATTAAAATGAAGAATCAAAATGGATTCAAAAGGTGACAGACAAAAAGAAAGGGTATTAGAGACCACTCAAGAAAGGAAAAAGTTTCCTTGGGGAGTCATCCAACTTGAGTTATGAGAGTGCAAAGTACAAATACGAATAATTTTTTGGTTGGGGAAAGAATAATAAACAACAAGTATTTAAATCATATGATAAAGAAAGAGAATTCTTGGTCTAATTGAGTTGAGGATATATTTAACCTTAGAATTCTATATCTATACATAAGATAAAACTTGAATTTTCTTGAGCCGTACGAGGTGAAAACTTCTTATACGTTTCTCGGGGGGGCTTATCTACATCTATCCCAATGAGCCATTTATCGAATCGTTGCAATTGATGTTCGATCCCGAAGAGAAGGAAGAGCTCTTTGTAAAGTAGGTTTTTATGATCCGATAAAGAATGAAACCTATTTAAATATTCCTGTTATTCTATATTTCCTTGAAAAAGGCGCTCAGCCTACAGGAACTGTTCATGATATTTCAAAGAAGGCGGGTGTTTTTATGAACCGTCGCCCTAATCACCAACCAAAATTCAATTAATGAAATATATAGAAATTAAAGAAGGTGTGGACGCTTTTTATTGAGTTTTGTATAATCTTTTATTTTCCATTTTTTCTCCAGTAGAGATATATTATTTTTAATTTCGTTTTGCTCCTACATAATGTCATCTTGTATAACGAAAAAACTCTATTGTCATGGCAATGGGTGTTTTTCAGTCGAATTCTATGAACAAATAAGAAACTTAATCTTTTCTTTTTTACTTAGATTGATTGATATTATATTAATTGAATAAACTGAGATTTTTCTATTTCATTTGTTTAATTTATTTGTCCGTCTACACCCTTTATGTCTATATGTCGCTTCTATATGTAGTGCCAACCCAATATAAACCGTCAGGTTTTCATTTTAGTAAATTGAAATTTGAATTTCTATTTTTTTTTTTTTGTATTCTTTTCTCAACATTCCCATTTCTATTGACAACAGTGTATCAAATAAATATAATCTGAGCGTGGATAAATGAATCTATTTATCTCCGCTCTTCAGTTCATCTTTTTTATATTATGTTCAAAATGGATTATATATTTTTCTATTTTTGTTTTGCCTTTTTTTGATTGCGCCGTAAAATTAAATCTCTTTATTTATTGGGCTTACGATTGTATCTATACATTCTAATTTTTGTAGTTCGGGTTGCTAACTCAACGGTAGAGTACTCGGCTTTTAAGTGCGGCTAGCATCTTTTACACATTTGTATGAAGCAAGGGATTCGTCTATATCATTGGTAGAGTTTGTAAGACCGCGACTGATCCTGAAAGGAATGACTGGAAAAAGCAGCATGTCGTATCAATAGAGAATTCTAAGAATATTTCATTCTTACTGTTATGGGGATAGGGCCAAACCTTATTTTAATTGTTTGAATTTTTTACTTGGACGAAAATTCATTTAACAAGTAAAGAAATTTAAACTAAATTTAAAGTTAGGTCTAGTAAATAAATGGATAGAGCCTAGCTATAGGTTCCAATTATAGGAAAAGAAAAAGTAACGAGCTCCTGTTCTTCATTTTTGAATGATTACCCGATCTAATTAGACGTTAAAACTATATTAGTGCTTGACGCGGGAAAGGATTTTCCCATGAGCGTATTATCGATTTGTTTTGAATCCTAACTATTAGTTATTTCTATTATGTAGTAGAAATAAATGTGTATGAAGAAGGCAGTATATTGATAAAGAGATCTTTTTTTAATCAAAAGAGCGATTGGATTGAAAAAATAAAGGATTTCTAACCATCTTTTTATCCGAGAATGAACAAAAACCGATTGGTCGAAAAAAGAGAGGATAGAGAATCCGTTTTTGAGTCGGACCTTTTTCCGAGGTATCCTATTATTTTTTTTAAGATAATACCTTGTTTTGACTCTATCGTACTATGTATCATTTGATAACCCAATACATCCCATCTGACTTTTCCTATTTTCGGTTCAAATCTAATTTCAAATGGCGGAATATCAAGGATTTTTAGAGCTAGATAGATCTGGGAAATATGAACTCCTATACCCACTTATCTTTCGGGAGTATATGTATGCATTTGTTCGTGATCGTGGTTTAAATAGATTGAATTTGTTCGAAAATGTGGTTTATGACAATCAATATAGTTTACTGATTGTAAAACGTTTCATTTTTCGAATGTATCAAACGAATCATTTGATTATTTCCGATAATGATTCTAACCAAAATCAAGTTTTTGGTTTCAATGATAATTTGTGTTCTCAAATGATATCAGAGGGGCTTGCAGTCATTATGGAAATGCCATTTGTACTACGATTAGTATCTTCCTTAACGGGCAGAGAAGTCGTAAAGTATTATAATTTACGATCAATTCATTCAATATTTCCTTTTTTAGAGGACAAACTTACGCATTTAACTTATGTATCAGATGTACTAATACCCTATCCCATTCATCTGGAAATCTTAGTTCAAACCCTTCGCTGTTGGGTAAAAGATGCCTCTTCTTTGCATTTATTAGGGCTTTTTCTTCATAAGTATTATAATTGTAATCGTTTTATTAGTACAAATAAATTTCCAAATAAATCTATTACTTTTTTTTCAAAGAGTAATCCAAGATTTTTCTTGTTCCTGTATAATTATCATGTTTGTGGATACGAATCTATCTTACTTTTTCTCTGCAACCAATCTTCTCATTTACGATTAACATCTTCTGGTGTGTTTTTTGAGCGAATATTTTTCTATGGAAAAATAAAGCATCCTGCGGAAGAAGTCTTTGCTAATGATTTTCCGACTGGCCTCTGGCTCCGTCAGGATCTTTTCATGCATTATGTTAGACATCAAGGAAAATCCATTCTGGCTTCAACG